TCTTATATAATAGATAATTTTGATCTAGAGATAATTGTTATCTAATTGGAATATCATTTTCTTCTTTTTCTTATTTATTAGATTATAATCTAATTTATATACAATTATATATATAATTTCGAATTTAGAATTGGATATTCTAATATCATTTTGATTAGAATAGAATTTAGAATTCTAATTTTATTGTATTAGAATATCATTTTTCATTTTCGATTTTATTTAGTTATTTAGATTAGAATATTCTAATCTAATTATTTCATTTATATATATCTAATTGAGATTTATATATATCGAATTTCATATTGAATATAATTTAGATAAAGAATATTTATATTATAGATAATATCTAATTCATATTTCTAATTGAATATTTCGAATTATTATCTAATTCTTTTTAGAATATCGAATTCTTCTTTGATATAATTATTATTCTTATTATAGAATTTTTCTATAATTATTCTAATATTTCATATTAGAATTAGAATATTCAATATAATTCTTATATAAATCGAATTACTATTTATAATTTATATAAGTATACTTTATATAAATATATAATATGAATATAGAATCTTAATATATAGAATCTTAATGAAAAGAATTATGAATTATTATATAATATATTCATTATATAATAATAATATATTCATTATATAATAATATATTCATTATATACTAATAATTGAATTCTAAAAGAATTAGGGGAAAGAAAATTGGAAATTCCAAAATCGTTCAGGAATTAACAGTAAATAATGAAATAGTTAATGGTTCCAATTTTTCTCGAATTTTTACTTTTGTGACTTCCAATTTCCATTCGGTTTTGAAAGGAGAGATCCAATTTGTCAATATTGTATGTTTTGATATACTATACAATCAATCAAAAAGGTGGATCCAATCCAAAGGAATTCATAAAAATGAAAGATGCAAGTACAATAAAAAAATCAGTTTAGCAATCAACCTCAACCCCAAAAAGAGGAGAAGATTTTCATCTATTTTTGATCGTTTTGGCGGCATGGCCGAGCGGTAAGGCGGAGGACTGCAAATCCTTTTTCCCCAGTTCAAATCCGGGTGTCGCCTGATAAAAACTTGATAAAAAAAACTTGAAATCCCTTATTCTTTTTATTTTATTTTTATTTATGTTTTGCTGATAGAATTTGACAACTTTTTCTCCAGCAGAGTATCTGGAGTTCTTTTCTCTAAAGTTATGTCAATATTTTGGTCTAGTATTAAAGTAAAGATTCGATTAGTGGAAGAGAATTTTCAAATCTTGATAGCCTTTCCACTACTAATGTAGTGTCCACTCACTAGGTCTTGAATTAGATTGGATAGCAAATGATCTTTTACTTATCTTTTTTACTTATCTTATATTATTAATGAAAGTATCAAATAAAGTGAAAAAGAAATTCGTTCTTTTCATTAACCTCTAATCAAGAATGTAATAAGCTGTCTTCTGATTGTTTCACAGAGACCGGGGAGGATTAGATCCAATGGGAACTCAAATAAGAATAGGGATATGTGATAAATAGTAACCTATCTTTAGTCTATCTTTTCTCATTTTTTTTTATACTTATATGGAATATATTCTTAATATATTGAATATTTCATTTCATCTTTCTTTTCATCTTTCTTTTCATCTTGGGCAAAAAAAAAAGAAGAGATCCCACTATTCTTACATGGTAGTCAAATTCCCTTTCTATTTCATTTCCAATAAAGTCACTACATATTTTGCTTGTGCTTGATTTTTCTTTATTTTAACTATAAGAACTCGTTAAATGGCGTTGGTCCATAATATCTTTTTGACTATGCGCCAGTAATTACACTATTATATTCTTAGTGAAAAAGAATGGAATAATTCCTTCATATTTATAGAGATAGGGGATAAAATTCACATGGATATAGTAAGTCTTGCTTGGGCTGCTTTAATGGTAGTCTTTACATTTTCTCTTTCACTCGTAGTATGGGGAAGAAGTGGGCTATAGGATATTATGAATTGAGTTGAGAAATCAAACTGTATCAATTAGATCGTTATGAAAAGCCTTTTCACTATTTAACTATAACTATTTCTATTTATTCAATTAAGTCAATTTCGAAATTCTATACTTTATTTACTGAATCATTTCATATCATTGTTCAAACGTTAAAAAGCGGTGGGGTTTACTACTTATTTTCGAAATCCGAAGAAACTCTCATAAAAATGTATTATATTACATATGAATCTCGATATTCAACAAAAAAAGAAAATGAATGAAGAAAAAATTATATGGACATATTATATATATGAATCCAATAAATTAAAAAAAAAGAAAAGAAAAGTAATCTTTTTTTTTAGCATTCCAAATAAAATAAGTATTAATCGAGCAGTTTACAGATGATAAAAGAGAAATCTAGGAATTGATTGGAATCAACACCAACACAAATCAAAAAGAAAATAGATAAATCAAATAGATGAAGCAAAGAAATATAATTAGGATGATAGGTATATGATATACATGTAATTTATATATATTAAAAAGATATACATATATCAATATGAAGATACATATTTTAGAATAATCTCTATTAAGATTAACCCTATATCTATCTATATAGGAAAAGTTTATACAGTACAATAAAAAGAAAATAAAAATACAAGAAAGAGATAGTATAGTAAAAAGATTCATATATTTCTTTTTACCATACTATCCAAACTCATATCTCATAGAATGCTTCTTCTTCTAGTCCTCTCATTGAATTGAATGAAAACGCTAAATTGTAATCCTTTTCTAATTGGATTTATTCAATCATTGATAAGAACTAAGAAAGAAGTCAAGTTGTGAATTCAAATTACTAATTCAAAATGAATGAATTTGACTTATTTACTTACTACTTACCGTTTTTACGTATATTATAAGTAAAAAAGCAGTAGGAACTAGAACGAAAAATGCAGTAGCAATAAATGCGAGAATATTGACTTCCATAATCTCATCGTTTCGTTTTTTTTTACTTAGCAATAACTCGGGATTTAATCCCATAGAGATGATAAATCTTTTGTCCTAAAATGAAATGGTATGAATTCCATTTCTATGATATCGAATCGGGTCAATATCTTGAATCAAAATATCTGAACTATATAAAATCGACTAATCGTCGAGAATTCAATAGTATAACATAGGAAGATCTTTTATCCATACCGAATAAAAAGTTGTATTCCTGGTCTAATCAATAATCCTTTTACTCTATTATTCTCATTCTTTATTTTTATATAACCTACTTCTTGTACAATCATCCGATGAAGTATCTATCTTTTGACCGCCTTTACTTTACACTGATATTGGTTACAAACAAACCCAAACAAAAAAAGTTCAATGAAAAAAATCTATTTAGAACGCAACTCCTTTTTTTTAATGATCTCGTTTTCTTGGAATACATATAAAGAAGAGTCCCGGTAAAAAAACGATCTAATACTCCATCTTTTATCTTTATTGGATTAATATCCTATTTACTTTACTTGAATTAGTAATGGGATGCATATGTGAAAAGTTCAGTGTACAATTTTTATGGTTTGTTTCCAATGAAAATGAGTAATTGAGATTACACAAAATTGGAGACAGAAAGGTAGATACTTTGATTTTATCTGAACAGTATTCTATCAAAAGAACTATGTTCAATTCATGTGGTATCGTACAATAAAATTGTACAAAAAAAATGACATTTGTGTATGTGCTACCCGAAAATGTAGGGTACTTTATTACATTATACAGGTCAGGAATAAGAATAAAAAAGCCGACTCATACGACATATCTTGAAATTATGAAGATGATGCTAGCAATAATTGTACTAATTCACATATGTTTCTCTCTCATCACTCATCAATTGGTACTAGTTGAAGAAAAGGAAATTCCCATATTTTTTTTTTTTTTCATTTTTATTTGATTTTATATTGTTCCGTCGGGACTGACGGGGCTCGAACCCGCAGCTTCCGCCTTGACAGGGCGGTGCTCTGACCAATTGAACTACAATCCCAAGGAAAAAAAGATATCGTATACATATGCTTATGATTTCATTCTAATTCTTCTGATTTCTTATTGAATTTGAATCTTTTCCTATTTAGATTTGATATTCGATTTTAGATTATACTCGCCATCTTGTAAAAGATGCGTTATTTATTGACATCCACATGGATATCGCTTTAGTTTTGCCTTACTATTTTCCTTGGATTCATACTGAAAAATTCGGATATGAATATGAGTAAGGGTTATTAGCAAGATCCTAATTTGTAGGAAAAAATAAATATTGGTAGGGATATAGATATATCAGAAAATTTATTTTACTTTTTTGATTCTTACCTTCTGTAATCAGGCATTTTTTGAGAAATTTGAGAAAAAAGGGTTATATCATTTCATGGCGGATCGGCGAATTATTGGGCCGAGCTGGATTTGAACCAGCGTAGGCATATTGCCAACGAATTTACAGTCCGTCCCCATTAACCGCTCGGGCATCGACCCAGGAAGAAGAAACTCTAGGCTTATTGATAATCCACGATGAACTTCCTTTCGTAGTACCCTACCCCCAGGGGAAGTCGAATCCCCGTTGCCTCCTTGAAAGAGAGATGTCCTGAACCACTAGACGATGGGGGCATACTTGTCCGACTGTCATTAGAGTATGCTCATAGTATGAACATTTTTTTCAAATTGTCAATATAATGTAATAGTAGGACTAGATCCAAAGGATATTTCTGTCTTTCAGGATTCCATAGAATTTTTGTATTCGTCATTTAGATTCATAAATAATGAATGATTGATCATTAATTATTGATATAAGAAATAGATATTTATCCAATTTTCAAATAAAGAATTGATCAAATGCAAATTTATAAAATGAAAGAAAATTTCGAAAATTTCATTCGAATTTATAAAATAAGTCAAACAAATATAAAAAAGAAATATTCTAAATTGGAAACAAATTAGATTATAAAATAAATAAATAATGAAATAAATAATAAACGAAATAAATAGAAAAAAGAGATAAAAAAAGATATATATCAAAGAAAAATATATAAAGAAGAAGAATACATATATATCAAAGGGTAGGATTCTTTGGAGGAGTAATTGATCTGTCAGAAAACAGGGGGGGGGGTTAAACTAAAGTTATTCTACTTTCCATTCAGTGATTCATTCATTGTTAAGATAGGCATATATCTCTCTCGCACTAAACAAAAAAATGAACAAACGATCAATCTGGAAATTCATAAGGAGATCAGGGTAGAAATAAAAAAGTTATAGAATTTTTTGTTCTAAGAAGTTTCTTCAAGGAATAAATTGGTTCAGAGTACAAGTAGAATTTATTCATCAATGATTCGATGAAGTATCTTTAATCTATAGTCAAATTGATAGATACATGTATTAATCAAATTTCATTCTAATTGTGTTTAATGAAATTAGGGTCGGTTTTCAAAAAATTCATGAAATTGATATCTATAAAATCCAATTCAAATGAAAATAAAATCTAAATAAACCATTTGATCCTATACTTTTTCACTTGTTATGCTATATTCACTAGGTCAATACAATTTTGAAGTACTGAATGAGCCACTATCTACTATGAATCTATTGTATATACTTATTATAATCTATAGATATATATTATTCCCATAGTTACACATTCAGGAATTTCAGAAAATGAGCCCTTTTAACTCAGTGGTAGAGTAACGCCATGGTAAGGCGTAAGTCATCGGTTCAAATCCGATAAGGGGCTTTGGTTTTTTTTCAAAGTAACCAACTTTAACTTTTTTGAATTCTATTTATAAATTTCGAATTCGAATCGAATAAGAATTCTAATTTCGACTAGATAAGAAGAATAATCTATTCTAAAAGAATCTATTATAATGAGAATAAGATTCTAATTCTAATAAGAATTAGAAAAGAAGAATGATAATATATATCTCAAATTCTTTAAGAATCTCATTTCAATAAGATTCTTAAAATAAATAGAATTCTAAATTCTCAAAAATGATAATTCTTTATACTCAATATTCTTTCTTATATAGTGATTCTATGAAAATCTTAGATTTCTTCAATTATATATCTTTATTTGATTTATTTTTATTAAAATTTTAATTCGATTTTTTGAAATTTTATTCTATTGGAATATTCTATTTTAGATTCATTATATTAAGGAATTCTTCTATTTATATTCAATTATATTCTTTATTTATATTCATTTATTTCTTTTTCTTCATTTATTTCTATGATTTTCTTTAGATTCTTATTCAAATTATTCATTATCATTATAGAATAATATTCAATTTCTTTATTATTATTCTAATATTTCTTTATTATATTTATTTGATTTATTTTGTTTATTTGATTTCTTTTTTATTTTATTTATTATAATTCTTTCTTTCTATATTAGAATTCTTTTTGTATTAGAATTCTTTTTGTACTAATATTCAATAGTAGAAATATTATATAGTAATGATTTCTACTATAATATAGTACTTCAATTTTAGTTATCAAGTTTCTCCTCTCTTTTTTATATAATATAATATATATTATATTCCAATTACTAATGATAAGTCATCTCTTTAATTACCAAAGATAAAGATGTATTACTATTTTTACTATTTTCCATTATTCCAAGAAAAAAAAAGAAAAAGTAAGTGGACCTAACCCATTGAATCATGACTATATTCACTATTCTGATATTCAAATTAGATAAAATTCGAATTTTGAATAATGGATATTTTTTTTTATTGATATTTCATTTTCATATTTCTTTAGACTACGCAAGAATATGTCGATATTTCCGATTCAATATTCTGTTATTCTTTCTATTGGATTCTTTCTTTATTGATCTTTATTTTTATAGATTTTTATAATCTATATGTATGAATTTTCATATTAATTTGAATTTCTTATTCTTTATTAGATACTTATTCTAAATTTATATAATTATTATAATTATGAGATTAGAATTAGAAATGAATTCTTAGAATTTAGAATTCGAAATGATTTTCTATAATTCTTCTCATTCTATAATTCTTCTCAATCATTAAATATAATAGAGAATTTCTATATTCTTTCTATTTTTCTATACTATATATTCTAGAAAAAATAGAAAAAATTTTCCATTCCCCTCCTTCACGGAGAAAGGTTTATTCTAAGTCACAACATAAAAGCCTTTTTTTGAATATATATAATATTCAATATATATATAATATATATTGACTCTATATTGACTCCAGGACAAAGGTTATATTTATATATATATATTGATATATATATTAATATTGATTTATCTAATATATCCTGTTATCAGACCATATCTTCCTGTATAAAAGATTTGCATATCGATGTATACGATGTAATGTAGAATGGATGCGAGAAATATACTTTCATTTCAGGTATCCTATTATTTTGATATTTGATTTCACTATTCTTTTCTTTGTTTTATATTTTATATTGAATTGAAAAATAGGAAATTCCTTCTTTCTTACAGATAAATAGAATATGAATAAAAATA